TTCTATTTCTCCAAGCAAAGCTCTTCGCATCGCAATGCCTATTGTGTCGGCTTGGCCTTTCATAAGTGGAGACAGAATAAAGCGTCCATAAAAAAGACACTTACTATCTGTTCTTGATTCAACACACTTCCACTGTAGTGTCCGAGTAGAGACTTTCACTTTCTCTCGAACCATAGTAATATTATTTTATTTGATCAGCTCATTGAATCATTTATTTCTCTTGAAATCTCTTTAGTGTTTATTTCTACACACGTCTTTTTTTAGGGGGTCTACAGCCATTATGTGGCATAGGGGTTACATCCCGTACGAAACTTAATAGTATACCACTTCTACGAATAGCTCGTAATGCTGCATCTCTTCCGAGACCAGGACCCTTTATCATAACTTCCGCTCGTTGCATACCTTGGTCTACTAATGCTCGAATAGCATTTCCCGCTGCGGTTTGAGCAGCAAAAGGAGTCCCTCTTCTTGTACCCTTGAATCCACAAGTACCGGCGGAGGACCAAGAAATTACCCGACCTCGTACATCTGTAACAGTAACAATGGTATTGTTGAAACTTGCTTGAACATGAATAACCCCTTTTGGTATTCTACGTGCACTTTTCCGTGCACTACTGCGCCCATTCCTACGTGAACCAACTTTTGGTATAGGTTTTGCCATATTTTATCATTTCATAAAGATAAGTCAGAGATATATGGATATATCCATTTCATGTCAAAAAAGATCTTCTATTTTTATTTGTTCATCGCTTTCTTTTCTTTAAGATTAGTTTCTTTTCTTTAAGATTAGTTTCTTTTCTTTAAGGAGTTCTTTTTAGAATAGAAAGTTAGAATAGAAAGATTATCCTTGTCTTTGTTTATGTCTCGGGTTGGAACAAATTACGATAATTCGTCCCCTCCTACGGATTAGTCGACATTTTTCACAAATTTTACGAACGGAAGCCCTTATTTTCATAGTTGTTATTCCTTAAATTTTTCCGAATCCACTTATTGGAAGAAAATAAGTTTCTTGAAATTTTTGAACCTTGAATTGGATACCCCCTGAAAGGAATCTTGAAGTTGAAAAAACTACCTAATCGTTCGAATCCTTGTTGCGGAGTCTATAAATTATACGCCCCCTGGTTGAATCATAAGCGCTTACTTCACTTTTGTTGGCTCTATCCCACGGTGGTATACGTATAAAACTCGATCGGATCCTTCCTGTTCCTGAAACATAACCTAGAATCAGATCTTCATTATCTAAAGGAATCTGGAGTGTACGTGATTCACTAATTAAACCTCTATGAATCTATTTTTGTTCTTTTATTACAGGTAAAACTTCTTTGACGTATCAACTACCGTAGGGCAGAAGGAGTTCTATTAGACAACCCGTGCTTTTTTTCTTTTTTTTTCACAAATGGAAAATTTCGGATACAATTCGGATATCAGACAGATTACCATATATAACACAAAATTTCTCCTCCGATTCCTTCTAGTCGAGCCTCCCGGTCTGTCATTATACCCCGAGAAGTAGAAAGAATTACAATCCCCATCCCGCCTAAAATTCTAGGAATTTGTTGATAGTTAGAATAGATTCGTAGACCGGGTCGACTGATCCGTCGTAAATTTAAAATAGTTCTATAGGGTCCTTTCCTATTCCTTCTATGTCGTAGGGTTAAAACCAAAAAATATTTGTTGCTTTCCCGATGTTTCCTTACGTTATCGATAAAACCTTCTCGTAAAAGTATTTTAACAATGTTTTCAGTGATGTTAGTAGATCCTATTCGAACCGTTCCTTTTCTATTCATGTCAGCATTTCGTATAGAGGTTATTATGTCAGCAATAGTGTCTTTACCCATGGTAAACTAAAATTATTGTTGCTCCCGAATTTTGATATAACCAACATGTTCTTTTTTTTTTACTTAGTAAAGGTATATACGTGAGACACAATCTACTAATTAATCTATGCCATTTAAATACTCTAATTTAAATACTATAACTATATTGAGGTCTCGTCTTATAATACCTCAGGAGCTAATGAAACTATTTTAGTGAAATTTAACTGTCTCAATTCCCGAGCGATCGCACCAAAAATTCGAGTTCCTTTTGGATTTCCTTCTTGATCAATGACAACTGCAGCATTGTCATCATATCGTATTATCATACCGTTGTCGCGTTTGAGTTCTTTACAAGTACGTACAATTACAGCTCTGATCACTTCTGATCTTTCTAGAGGTGTATTTGGTACTGCTTCCTTGATCACAGCAACAATAACGTCACCAATATGAGCATATCGGCGATTACTAGCTCCTATGACTCGAATACACATTAATTCTCGGGCCCCGCTGTTATCTGCTACATTCAAATGGGTCTGAGGTTGAATCATTTTTTTAATCTCTTCTTTCAATGTAACAAAGGACGAAGAAAAAAAGAAATATTGTTTGTCAAAAAAAGAGGAAACCCGCAATTTTTTTTTTAGTCCCAAGACTTCTTTCCTTTGGTTCTATATTCCTATCCTGAAATAATGAATTGAGTTTTTATAGGCATTTTGGACGCCGCTATTGAAATAGCCTTTCTTGCTATATTTTCGGCTACTCCGCTCATTTCATAAAGTATTCTGCCCGGTTTAACGACAGCTACCCAATACTCGGGAGATCCTTTCCCCGAACCCATACGTGTTTCTGTAGGTCTTACCGTAACTGGTTTGTCTGGAAATATACGTACCCATATTTTTCCACCACGGCGTACATTTCGTGTCATTGCGCGGCGCCCCGCTTCTATTTGTCTAGAAGTAATCCAAGCGGGTTCAAGTGCTTGAAGAGCATATCTACCGAAACAAATGCGATTACCTCGATAAGATATTCCTTTCATTCTTCCTCTATGTTGTTTACGAAATCTGGTTCTTTTTGGGTTATAGTTGATGGTTGTTTATCAATTCCATCTCTACTACAGAACTGGACATGAGAGTTTCTTCTCATCCAGCTCCTCGCGAACAAAAAAAAATGACTAAAAAATATTTTCTTTTTTTCTTAAGATATACAGGTATTAAATGAATAATAGATTGAATCCTGGGATTCTTTGCTTTGAGATTTTATCTGATCTATTAGAAATTTGTATATCTTGTTTGGATATATATTGGATATATATATAAGTAATTAAACATGGATTCTATTTATAGATAATGTCTGATCTTGTTTTTGTTATAATGTTAGAACGAATCTTTATTTTGTTTTGTCTTTTTTTATCATATTCATATCGGATCGACAAAAATTTAACAATAAAAAAAAAATGAAAATAAAATTTTCGCGGGCGAATATTTACTCTTTCAATATCTATTTCAGTTGTCGGGTTAACTCATGACCTCTCAGAATCAGAATAAAAAGAAATGAAGTGGTCTCTGGTTTGTTCCGCCATCCTACCCGATAAATCATTAGGATTCATTTTCAATAGAATCCTCTGCATTCACGGGTTCCGTCGTCCCCATCGCTTGCTTCTCGATTAATGCTTAGGTCTGAATTCTCCAATGGAGCCTTAATTTAATATTTAATTTAATAAAAATCAAATAAAATTTGTTAATTTGTTCTTTAGTCAACCTTCTCAGTCTTTATTGACTTAAGGCTCTTGATTTTTTCTTCGATGAACAGATATTCATCTAATTATTGATGAATCCCTATGGATGCTCTATTACATTGCTCTTTATGAGATGCTTCATAGACCTTACATATTGGAATCATATATCATTTCATTGCTATTTCTTTTTCTCTCTTTCTCTCATCCTTCTATTTATCCGCATACTTTTTTATTTTGCTTCACAATTTAGATAGATTACAAATCAGATTGGTTTTTTTCTTTTACTTAATGCAAAAAAAGATTTCAGTTGCTATAATGATATGACCAATATATCATATCTTGACTGATTCTTTGGATCCAGATAATCCGAAGCGATGAGTTGGTTATTAGTGCTATAGTTATTAGCTTATACTGTGGTCCGCCCATTTCTTTTTTTGAATCCTAAGCCTAAAAAACCCAACGAGTCGCACACTAAGCATAGCAATTATATTAAATGATCAATCAAATTTTTATTTAACCTTATAGAATTTAGAACTGCTCATTTTTTTATGTTCAATCAAAAAATGAAAGAATTTGTCATTTTTTGTTCTATCGAAGAATAGAACGTAAAGACAAGTAGAGTCTTATTCTTATTATTCTTCATCTATAAATATCCAAATTTTGATTCCTAATACCCCATAGATAGTTCGAACTCTATAGGAGCAATACTCAATTTTCGCTCCAATGGTTTGTAGAGGAACCCTACCTTCTCGGATCCATTCGACACGCGCGATTTCTTTTCCGTCGATACGCCCTGCAATTTGTATTTGAATTCCTTTTGTATCCGCTTGTTCAGTTAATTCAATAGCCTTTTTCATTGCTTTTCGAAATGAAACTCGATTCTTTAATTGTCCGGCTATAAATTCGGCAAGAATATTAGGGTGCCCGTAAGGATTTGCAATTCTTGTAATAGCAATGTTGAGTTTTCGGTTCATACAATTTAGTTCTTTTTGCACATTCATCTGTAGTTCTTCGAGTTTTCGTGGCCTATCTTCAATTAATAATTTAGGAAATCCCATATAGATTATGACCTGAATTAGATCAATTCTTTTTTGAATCTCTATACGTGCAATTCCCTCGACACCGGAAGATATTCTCATATTTTTTTGTACATAATTCTTGATACAGTCTCTTATTTTTTTATCTTCTTGTAGACCCTCGGAATAATTTTTAGGTTGGGCAAACCAAATAGAATGATGACTTTGGGTTGTACCAAGTCTGAAACCAAGTGGATTTATTTTTTGTCCCATAATCCTCCACTACTATATGTATTAGGATATGTCATATTTGTGTTCTTATTTATCCCTTTTATCCCTCTGGGTTTTTTTGAGCACAGCATATATCTGGAAATTGGTTCATATTCAATATCTTTCAATACGATAGTTATATGACAAGTGGGCCTTTTTATCAGA